TGAAATTTCTCGTCTGAAAAATACACATTTGATTTCTCAATAGAAAAACGAGAGAATGTTTTTAGCATTGTGTATTTTCAGATACTATACAATCAATCAAAGGGATGGATCAAATCCAATCAAAAGGGGTATTGCTTTTATTTCCTAAAATAAAAGGATTAAGGAAAACAGAAGTCAAAATGCAAGTACAATAAAAATGAAGTAATCCGGGAAAAATTGTATCTATTTTGTATCATTTTGGCGGCATGGCCGAGTGGTAAGGCGGGGGACTGCAAATCCTTTTTCCCCAGTTCAAATCCGGGTGTCGCCTGAATCACCAAAAAACTCGAAATCATAATCGATTTATTGGATTGGTTTCTCAATATTGTTCGGTAGAACCCCTTTTTGACTCTGCAACATTAATTTCACTATTATTAGTGAGGAATAATGGAATAATTCCTTCGTATTTATAGAGATTAGGGGACATAATGCACATGGATATAGTAAGTCTCGCTTGGGCTGCTTTAATGGTAGTCTTTACATTTTCCCTTTCACTCGTAGTGTGGGGAAGAAGTGGGCTTTAGAAGTACTACTAATTGAGTTCAGGAATCAAACCCGCTTGTTTTATAGATCGTTCTGCAACGCATTTTGAACTATTTAAAATAAAAACTCTGAATTTGGAATCCCATTGGATTCCAATGGAGTAATCTATGATAGGAATCATACTCTTTCAATCCAAGAGATATTTCATTGATTCCCGTCTTTGTACTTCGAAAAGAAAGAGATTCAGATGATTGGAAATTTATTCCAACCTAAAATTGTTCCGAAATTTTCTATTTCAATCAACGGGAATGGGCTCTTACTATCTTTATAGACGCATACTAAGCTAAGGAAGACCGGACCTTTTTCTGTTTTTTTTTTTTTTATTTCCCTCTTGACTCTTCAAAAAAAAAAAAGAAGTTGTTTTGTTAAGCGTATACACACTTTCGATAAGAAATGATATAGAGATAGTGTTTGTTTAAGGAGAGACTGGGCAATAATAAGATCTTGCCTCGGGCGAGTTACATATCGGGCATTTACCCTTTGGTTTCTATTCGAATTTTCGAAAGGCGGTTTATGCTTTATCGACTTATTTCATATGGCGTTAAAAATAGGCGAGGTTTCTCCTTACTTAATTTTAATTAGTAAAATTAGTAAAAGGAAAGGAATTAGAATCCTAAAATAAGAATTATTTCAGATTGATCGGAACAAATAACAAATAGATGTAGCAAATTGGGTTTTATGTCAATTCCATACAATATAATATATATATATGGAATATATTGACATGGAATATATGGAATTAATATACAAATATAGGAAGAGAATATTGTAGATTGATATATAGAAACTTAAGCGTTTATCTTTATTCTGGATTACAACTTTATAAACTAAGAGATAGATAGTATGGTAGAAAAATGCATTTTTCTACCATACTATCTATCTCTTAGAAAATTTCCGATTATAATTATAGTGCGCTCATTTCATTTAAGTTAAGACGTGAAATTGAATCCCTTTCGTTTGACTTTGTCAATTTTTGATAAGAACTTGGAAGGATAGTTTGATTCAAATGAATTTTAAAATTCAATTGAATTAATCATTTTGACTGACTGTTTTTACGTAAATGATAAGTAGAAAAGCGGTAGGAACTAGAATGAATAGTGCAGTAGCAATAAATGCAAGAATATTTACTTCCATAATCTCATCGGTTTTTTACTTCGCAATAACTCGGGATTTAATCCCCTAGAGATGATAAATCTTTCGCCTATCGTCTGTAAATTCAATGAATGAATTACCTCTCGATGATCTTGAACCGGATCAATATCATGAATAACAATATCTGATCTATCAAATCAACCCGTCGTCAAGACTTGAATAGTATAACATAGGAGGTTCTTTTATCCATACCGAATCCAAATTTGGATTCCTAACTTAATTACTCCAAAATGATATTTATCATCCGTTTCCTTGTTTTTTCTATAACCTAACCCACCTTGCGTCTTCCTTGGACAATCCTATGATGAAGGATCATCAGATTACCTTTCCACTTCAATTAATTACATAGTTCCAAACCTAACAAACAATAAAAGCGAGATGGAAAAATAGGAAAGAGAAAAGAAATCAAGACTCCTTTTTGCTTTGGGAATGAAAGTATATCCCTCGACACTCTTTACTAGTTCATAGAAAGGGAAAATTTTCTTTTTGTATTTATTGGATCCGTCGGGACTGGCGGGGCTCGAACCCGCAGCTTCCGCCTTGACAGGGCGGTGCTCTAACCGATTGAACTACAATCCCAGGGAAATAAGGGATCTGGCAGAAATTTGGATTCGTTTTTATCTTCGTATGGGGTCTTTCTAAAGGACAAGGGGTTTTATACTATCTCATGGTAGATTGATGCGGTTTATTGGGCCGAGCTGGATTTGAACCAGCGTAGACATATTGCCAACGAATTTACAGTCCGTCCCCATTAACCGCTCGGGCA